ACATGTCCAGATTTCCTTTCTAAAGTAAAGGAGAGTGAGCTATTATTAGCAAAGTTTGTAAACTGCTCTAGTAATATAAGTACTGGAATCGTCCCTGCTGAGGATCTTCTCTGAACCTAGTTCTTCTTCATTCCTTTCTTCAAAGCTATCGATAGCAGAAAAAAAGAAAAGCATACAGATTCCATTCTTACGAATAAAGACTGCCACAATCAGTAAATCAGTCCTTCGAAGAAGAAAGGCTAATTAAGTAATCATTCGAATTTGAAAGATAGCCCCGACGCCCAAGCATGAATAGCGGACGGGGAGGGAGAAGTCCTCACTGAGACTCACTTCTCTTCTTTCTACACTCTCTGATCACCGGCCCCCCGCCTTTTCACTTCTAAGCCGATGGAAGGTAGAGGGAAGCCGTCGCCTTCCCCCTCTCCCCACCACAGGTTTCTCCTGCGATTTAGATTTACTGAACCTGGCATGAGGATTCGTTTTCCAATGTATATGTCTTAGTTGACAAAGCTGTTTACGTAATAGGCTGCTGGCTAGAAACATAGGAATTTGGAATGTTGAGATGACTGGTACGTTTCTCGATACACTCGAGTAGATGCTTTCAACAAGCCCCACTCACAGATAGCTAATGAGCTAGCTCTTTTAAAAAGAAACCAGCAATACTGGATGCGATGTTTGGAACAAAAAGACAACCAAAGGTTCCCGAAATGTTCGCAAATGACTTGTCATATGGCCGTACAGAAGAACAAGCAGACATGGACCATTTCCAAAAAAATGATTTATTAGACTCCAAAAATGGAAGAGCTTAGCAAAGAAAGAAGAAAAAGGGTGACCCGAAGCTGGTAATGAAAAATAGATCCTGTTCTGACATGTGATTAACCGAATCAGCTGCGTAGCCCTCTTTCACAGGGGAGGTGTGGCGGCCTGCTTCCAGAAAGTAATTCATGTTGAAGGTGGTCGCCCATTAACTTAGTTTTTTTGAACTTCTTCTTATATGCTCACTTCGATGCTCGATTTTTGCCTTGCTTCGGGGCGAGGGCCCGAGAACGCTGGAGACGTAGCAGACATGTCCCAAGCAGAACGACCATGCCCGGAAACCACAGGTGGCGTGGAAGACTGGTTCCCGAACAGAATTAGTCGAAAGCGAAAATAGAGAGTCCCAGAAAGAGAAAGTCAAGGGTGAGGAAGGAAAAAGGGTGCCGGTCATGGGCAAGGTAGACAATCGATATATAGGAGTGGTGAATCCCATGCTTAATACACTATACTCCTTAACAAGGGAAGCTGTCCAAAACGCTACATGGCCCCAAGATCGTCTTCGTCTTCCAACTCAATTCGAAGACCTGATAACGGCATCATCTACATGCTGACCTTTCATATTCTCACTACTTGGTTGGAAGATTAGCCAACTTCGGAGAAGAATGGCAAAGGGAACTCAAAACCACAGAATGAAGGAAGCAGTAAGGAAAGGAGAAATGTATGAAAATAACCACACCTCCCTGCACTCGGCTTGCCCTACCGTGTCCTTATAGGGTCTGAGTGACTGTCAAATGGGTAGCCCCGAACCTATCCATATAGAGTCCTTTCGGAACCAGGGTCCGTAGGAGTCGCAACTCCGTGAGTGAAAGCCTCTCCCTCACTTCCCGATTTTGCAATAAAGCGAAACGTGGTTAGCAGCCGGGACCGTTCCAACCATTTCCATTTTCGGCTCGAGTTCCAGTTTCAGCTATGAAGCTATATATTTTCTTTTTTAACTGGATTTTTTAACTTCACATATAGCTCATCAGCTTGTGACTTCGCACTCTCAGTTTCGAGATTGGGAATCGACAGAACTGCCCTTTCTTAATTAGAAAGGTTATTTAGGTAGCTTAGCTGGTTAGATTTACTGAAGGCAATTCAATCGCTGAACGTTCCTATCTAAGAGTTTCCACTACTTGCCCGCCTCTTTCTTTGTCTTTTGCCTTTGTCTGGTCCGGTAGAGCTACTAAAGTGAGTAGGAGCCTTCTCCTTTCGCTAGCGACTGAACCAATCTTAGCAGCATTAGATTGGCACCACCAGCAGCAGGGGAGGGGGAGGGAACGAACTCCTTGCATGCGAGCTACTTTAATAGATATAGGCTTTCTGTTGATCTTTTCGCTTTTGTTGAGGATTCCCCCCTAAGACTGTATGTTCCTTTTAGGCTGGAGTAGTCTTCCATCTGCGGTTGATCTCTCACTGTCTAAGGTTGAAACTGACCCCTGATCATTGCTCGACTCGATGGGTACTTATACTGGTTTGCCGGATAAGCTCTTGTTTTTCTTTCAGGAGTTGGTTGGTGGCATGGACACCTAGCCTTTTTTTATTTTATTTAAAGTCTTTTTTTTTTGTTTGCTGGCACAGGTAGTAGAGTCATTATCCACTCCAGCAGTAGCAGATGTAGAATCTGAAAGGCGGGATTCCCGAGGGTGCTTCCGTTAGAGCTTCTTCCCCTCTTGTAAGGGCACCTAGCTTTCAATCACTAGTGAAAGAGTGACTAAACTGATATGTCATGCTTCCTTTACTTGCTCAATGCTCCTCCTTCTCTTCCCGCCCCACCCAGTCTTGTTCACAGAATATAGGGCACCCCTGCCCGCAAAGAAAGGGAAAATACTGGAGTAGAGTAGCCACCCTACGCTCGGCTTTAGGGAGACCAACCTTAGCCAGCATGTTACCAAGCCACCTTTGAGCATTTATTTTTTTTTCTTTCAGTTGCTTAGCGAATCCGCGAAAGCAGTGAGTTAACTGGGCGTAATGGAATTCTGAGCCGATAGGTGGAAGTATTCCAGGTGAGTGAATGTTAGCGAACTACGAATTACCTTCAAATCTTGAGCTAGTTGACAAGGTAGAAGTTCTTGCTTCTGATGAGCCCCTAGACGGCACATACGAGTAGGCGAACCAGTGGAGAAGAGTTGAAAGCATCGATACTCGACAGAGTTCCAAGTTCACAGGAGCCACGTGCCCAAGACAAATTTTTATCAAACTCTGCCCATAGCAAGGGGCTCGGTGTGCTGATCTATGAAGTTGGGGCCAATCGAGAAAGATTTTCGAAAAATGCTTGAAAAAAACTAAATTAGTAGATAGGATGGAAATAAGGAGATCCATAGCTAGACTTCCGCTGATCATTGAAATGAAATCTCACAAAAGACCTGTTTTCTCGCTGGTAGCTTTGTTGGGAAATGCTAATCCTGGTGGAGGGTTGGAAAAAAGAGGCGACGAGAGGTGCTAACCCGGCCACCAACAGGGTAGGATGGACGGTACGGTTATAGGGTCGAATCCTTGCACCATTCTTGTGGATCATCTGGTGTGCTTAGCGCATGATGGGAATAAGAAGAATAAAGAAATATCAACGGGATATGGAAATCGTTGAATTCGGGCCCTTCGGTTGAGATCTGAAAGACCTCGAGATTCACCGAACAAAGACCGGAACCTTATTACAAAACTCAATGAGCAGAACGCTTCGGAATGGGATCAAAGCCCGACGAACCCATCATAGCTTAACTATTGACCTGTAACGTTTTTTCCATAAGATAAATTGGGTTATGGTGCTGACTTAGATGAGTGGAAAGACTACGACATCCAACCGGCGGTAGATCGAGATTGGGGGTGCAATATTCCCTTGTTGACTCCCTGTCAGCTCCCTTCAACCATACATATATCTTAAATCTAGCTGGGTGCATGCAGACGTTTGCGGACATCACCTATGGTGAATTTCCCGAAGCACATCTCGTTGGATGGATGTCGTTGCCGCGAAGTGAGCTGGGCCACCTTCTGAGCGGAAGTGCCTTTGTAGCCTAGATCGTGCTCAGCTGGATAGGTTCTTACTCTTACTTACGGATCGAAATAACAAAAGAAAGAACTAGAGCCCTGCTGTTCTAAAGCACAAGTAAGGGCTTTTTTGTTCTACCAGAGAGAGTCTATTCTCACACTGAATCAATCATTCGAAGGGTCGGGGAAGGAAGCGATGATCGGTCTATCCCATTAAGCGTAATCCCGTTAGCCAATGAAAGGACTACCTTTCTTGGACTGTGAGCGACGACACCAGATCAGAGCTAAGCGAGAAACGAGAAGCTGCGGTGAATCAATCAGTATTAGCTAAGGCAAGCATTCTAATTCTGGGGAAGAAAGGAAATCTGTCTTTATAGGAAATTTATATTTATAGGGAATCTGTGCTTACTAAGCCTTTGTTTGAAGGACCGGTCTGAAAGTGCAAGACTAGCTGGACCCGGACTGACTAATCGCTAAGAGCTCGTCCCGAGAGAACTCTCAGTACGGCATTCAGTAAGAAGTTAGCCAAGTTCTGTTAGCCGTTACGTTAGGGTGACTCGAGAAAGTTTGAAAGGGAATTCCGATAGCCCTTAAGCTTCAAGCCGTGAAGGAGGAATCCGAGTTACATCCTCTTAAAATAAGGAAGATCGTTCATCAGCGCTTTCAGTAACTAAGAGTCAATCAGGTGCGTAATCAAGCTCATCTCATTACTTAGGATCTCACTCTCTCAATCTCCTATCTGGATTCTTTGCTTAGTCAGAGTTGAATCTTATAATAAGGACAAGAAAGACTGGCATTCAGGTAAGGCATGATTCGGAAGATAGTGAATCTCTCCTTACTTGACTCTAGAAAGCTCTTTCTTTGCAAGTGGCAAGCAAGACTATGGTTAGAGGGAAGGAATAAGCAAGAAGGCAAGCATTAGTCTATGCAGTCTAGAATAGCTGTCTGTATAGCGCCAGTCTGCTATGCTAGTGAGTATCCTTAAATAATCTAGGGCCAAGCGTGCCAAGTAGCTCCCATAAGCTATTAGAGTAGCTCCTCTATCTAAGGTAAGCAGAGATCTTCCGATACCCCTTCTACGCTTGGGAAAGGGATCGAACGAGAAGCTTTGGCATGAAGTACGCGTGGGAGGCATTCAATAAGCATGGCATTGAACTAAATCCGCTGCATCTACAACCGCTGTTTTCAACATCTGCTGTGCAAGTGCAATATCCACTCCTATCTTTAGCTGGATTCTAACCTGTCAAGCAAGTGAAGTGAGCCGAGGAAAGGCAGTGAAGGTTCGACTCCGTTCGGGTGGGTGAAAGCCCTGGGTTGCGTAGAGAAAGGATAATAGAATTTTTTAACCAAAAAGACCGACTTTCCTCAAAGGAAGCCGCTTAACTGATTTAGTTTAGGCTCTCATCGAGACCAGGCGATGAAGTAGCGGGCGAAAGACGAAAGGCATAGTTGAAAAAGGCTATTGCTGCTACTTTTTTTACTCTTTAAAGAAGAGTTCCGTGACTTCTGTGTAGCCTATGCGAAGCAAGCTCCAAAGTAATGGAGTTTCAGATAAGAATTCCATTCACCAACCCAATCTCGAATAGATAGAACGAAAAAAACTACTACGTACGATTGATTCGCTAGCGAAGAATCTTCCAAGCCCTAAGCGAGCTGAGAAGAAAGCAGCGCTTCTTTTAGCCTAGGTCAACCATTCCTTGAGGGGTTCTCTGAAGAGAAGGCCTTCATGGAGGCACATCTCGCTCTTTTATTTTTTTATGATAAATCATGAGAGTTCAGTTCCAAGTAAGCATGTAAGCAAGCAGTAAGTACAGCGTGAAGCAAGTCAAGGCATGGGCTTTCCTTTAACAGAAAGAAATGGAGTAAGGGACGATTCTAGATAACCTTGTTCTTTCAGGATGATATAGACAATAGGTAGTTGTCGTAAGAAAGCAGGAAGGAAGAGAGGACAGGGGCGCTTTCGAATAAAGTGGGAAAGGCATGGTTTCCACTACAATAGAAAGGGCTCTTCTTGCCTTTCCTTCTCCTATTGCTACTCCTACTCCTAGCCTCCACAGAAGACTTGCTACCGCTATCTTGGGATAAATGCTATTTCCTAATTCCAATGCCTTACTTCCTTCCCGTTCCATGATTTGCTTTATCCTAGGGTCGCAAAAACCCATTGTAGCTTGTCTGGCTGGAAGTGACATGTTCCTCTTCAATGTTAATGTCATCATGTGAAAGGGGTTGCGGGGAGCTTTTGTAATAAAGAATCCCCTTTTGCCCCTTATTTCTTGGCTTAACGACAAATGTCTTTAGGTTTTCGACATTTGACACCTGGACCTTAGTCAGAGGTGCAGTAACCCTTTCTGGCAGCTTTGGTTGACTCTGAGAAGGAGGACTTGGCTTCGGTAGTACCTCATCATCGTCTGACCCAGAGTCGCTTCCCCAATACGGGTCCTTTAACCGGTTTTGAAGACCGCTTAGGACTACTCTTAGGCTTCTATTCTTTCTTTTTTCCCTTTTTAGAGGACTGGGGTGTGGATGTAGATGTCGCCTCTTCACTATCGACGAAAGATTTTTCGTCAGCATAGTGTGATTCTTTAACTGAGAATTAAGTCACCATCTTCTGATCACCATCTGCTTTGTATTTGAAGCACTGATGAAAAGTGGAGGGGACAACATAGTTGTTGTGAATCCAGGGCCTCCCGAGCAAAGCTCGGTACGATGCGGACACATTCCTTGTATTAGAGGAGTTGGACCCTGAGACTGGTATCAAACCAGAACTGGACTTCTCGGAAATTTACCTCGATTAGAGTTTTTCTGCCCGTCTATTCATATTATCAAATAACTTTCCGGAAAGATGATTCCATTCCATATCAGAGTGAAGAAAGGAGCAATGAAGCAGTTCCTATATACGTTATTGGAAGATAGGGAGGTGTTTCAGACTCATCAAAGTAAGCAACGAGTACTAGTTCAATGAAAGCGACATATCATGGATGAGGTCTAACAGAAGGAGAAGGTCCGTCTTTGCGCGAGTCAGGTATGAGCCCACTTCATTAAATATCAGGAGATGAGCCGATGACAAAAGAGTTGAGTTCGCAGCTAACGGCACAGAAGCTCCGAGGCCAAGAGTTGACACCGCTTCTTGACTTCAGACTTCATTGACGAGTCCGGCAAGAGAAAGAGAACTCTTTCAGACCCTTAGTTTCAAGACTCTGGCTTTCAGTCTTCCATTTCCAGGTGAGTGTGCGTCGAGATGACTTCTGTCAATAGGCAACTGCCACTCTATTACGCAACCTCACTCCAGTAGCTGTCGTAGTTGAGGACATAGCTACGAGAGAAGAGCAAGAGGACCTTGCCAATGTCTTGACCTTCATCAAGCTGAGGCGCAAGTCAAATCCGAATAAGCGGCTTTATCTCTTGATCTACGATATTGGACTCTCGGGAGTTTGACACAGCCTTTAGAGGGGCATGACAGCAGATAGGGACTACCCGCATGGATGAGTTATCACATTATTCACCCGCCATGAAAAATAAGCCATAGCTAGAGAAGAGGAAGAATCCAGCCCACTAGTAGTACTCATCCCTCCGACGCCGCGGAACAGCTCCCTATTCCGTGAAAAGTGAGATCGGATTACCCAACTGACTAGGTTGGTTTACGGAGTGTTGGAATAGCTAAAGCCCACTCCGCCCAGGGTCTTCGTCTCCCGGCACGCGTTGATATCTTTCGCGGGAGGCCTGATCAACCGCCTTTATCGGGCTTGGGGCCGTCCCCAGAACAGGTTTGAACACCTGCTCTGATTCTGCCAGCTGAGAATTCGACCAGGTTAAGGACGCGTGCTGATTTCGCTAAGACCAGGAAACTTTGCGTAACGGCTCCAGCCGTTAGAGCCGAGTTGTACCTACTTTGCTCCCAGTCACGAGAGGGTTTCGAACAACCGATACCGCATTTGAGCCTTGAAGCTCGCGGGTCGTCTATCGTGCGAGTCGTTCTCCATTCGGGCGTCAGAACAATAACGAATGGGAGCTATCGCACAACCATGCGGCTAAATAAGAGGCTTCCGTCATCATCTTATGTAATTACTAAATAGAATAGCTTCCACCACTAGTTTGAAAGCGACGATGGGTGAGTTCAGTACCAGCTGTATATAGTCAACAGAATGGGGAATAAGAGATAGGGGTATAACACCAGTCATCTCTCTCATCGGGATTGGAAACCATATCAGCCCCTTCCCTCGCACCTGCGGCCAAAGAAGATAAGAAAGCAGCGGATAGAACTGCACCAGAAAGAAAATCCAGTACGAAAGCCCAATGTATTGAAGCGCAGGAACCGGCGGAGACATGACTTCTTTCTCCGTGTTTCACAAAAACCAAATCCTCAGTTGGCTAGACTGATCTACTCTTCGTTTGAATAACCTCGGTGGTCCGAACAGCCCAGAGATTTAGGCCTCTGACATCGGTTGTCTCCTTTTCGACGCCGTCATCTTACTACGGTTGTCTGGACTCAACCCGCTCCCACTTTCGTGTTTACCCTGTCAACAAAAGTTGCTGCAGTCTTACCTTGAGACAGGTCAGAGCGCTGTGAATTTCGTCCTACTCAGGGAACGTAATGGTCCCCCACAGGAAGGAAGGGAGGGGCCAGGTCGTTACTACTTTGTCTCACTAGCCACAGTGAGGTTTGGTGCAACCGCTAAACCAAGTCGGGCTTTTAACCCAGTCTGTGCGCTGTGCTCGATGTATGTGTCTTTGTTCAGTGCTCAATGGAGCTGCGAGCTAGGGCCAGAGACGGGTAGCGGTTACCTTTGCCTCGAGCCACGGAGCTGTTGGACCAACCTCTTCTGGAGCCAGCTTTGAACTGCGTGTAGACGTGGGCCAGTGATACCACCTCAAGCGACAGCGCAGGTTCCTTTCCTTTCTCTACGCAATTTCGGAAGATAGGATTCACTCACAGGAAGAATGAAAGTTAAATCTTTTTTGAGTTCAAAGAAGATCGCCTTAGCCTATATTCTTTATATCTTTATATAAGGAAGGGCTCTTTTCTTCCACCGGAAAGGAGTCAGGGCCTACCGATCGATGGACTACTTGTAAGTAGCTAGTGGCATACTCTAATCCGATCTTATTCTTGAGACAAAACAAGGACGAATGGCTTCCCGAGTCCTGTCTCTGGCGGCGGTTGCTTCGATCTTGGAATGTTTCAGAAAACCCTAGCCTTTGCTTGAATTTGATACGACGATCGGGAAATCAGTGGCGTGGAAATGCCTCTTTGACATAGCTGAAAAGAGGCATTTCCACACCCCACGCTGGATTTACAGATTGTACTTTTCCGGTTAGCCCATAAGGATCAGACACCCATATTCCAGGACCATACAATCCTGTTACATGAAAAGCACCAAACCCAAAACAAGCCACTCCTGAGAGAAATAAATGAATTCCAAAGATCTTGGGCAAATCTAAAGAAGGTTTTCCTGTACGTTCATCACAAAATATTTCTGGATCCCAATACACCCAATGCCAGATAGCTGCCAAGAAGCACAAGCCAGAAAACACAATATGCGCCCCAGCCACACCTTCATAACTCCAAATACCCGGATTCGTTATAGTTCCTCCTGTAATACTCCAACCACCCCATGAATTGGTTTTTCCTAAACGAGTCATGAAGGGTATAACGAACATACCTTGTCTCCACATTGGATCGAGAACGGGGTCAGAAGGATCAAAAACTGCTAATTCATATAGAGCCATCGAGCCGGCCCAACCAGCAACCAAAGCTGTATGCATTATATGGACAGCCAGCAAACGACCGGGATCATTCAATACGACGGTATGAACACGATACCAAGGCAAACCCATGGAATACCCCCTACGAAAGATAGACACTATGTAACTTTATTGCACTGGAAAAAACTATGTTATGGACCTCCCTTTTTCAGTGGCGGAGAAAGGATTCCATTTTTTTTTTAGTATTTTATAATGTCACAATTCTGTTTGTAGGAACAAAGAGAAGCAGATCTATTCTATACCAGATAAGTACCAATACGCAATGGGAGGGGAGGTTGACTCCATTTTAGATGAGCGAATGCATACAGATTTGTTCATCATTCAAAGCGTAAGAATTTTACTTTATTCATTTTGTCTTCTTTTTTTTTTACTTCTTTAAAATAAAAAGGGAATGAAAGCCGTCCTTAGAAGTTCTCGCTCGATCGAAAGGATATAACACATATGAAACCTTAGTTTCTTC